CGATTCGATTACTCCTTCCTGTTCTTAATAACCATCTGAACCCGGGGCCGCCCGCCGGAGCTTCTTTCTATTGACTCTGTTTGTTTCCGGGGGGCTTGGCTTGAACAACTCCCATTGAGGCTGAGTAAAGAACTTAAGCTAGCAGCTCCCTCGAGTTCACCGGTGAGGCCCGGGGCCAAAGAATCAATGGAATGGACTTCGTCGTTGCGAAACGAGTCAAGAAGGAAGGACTAGAAGCCCCTCAGAGTCACTCGAGGATACCATTCTGATAAGGGACTTCAGTTCTGTATCAGAACTTACCGAAAGTCTTAAAAATCAAGGCGGATCAAAAAACGGATTCTCGGCTCAGCAGCCAGAACAGACAGGACGCCCGTCTCCTGGAATTGTTGTTGTCCTGTTCGGATCAGGGCTGGGGCGTATGCCAGGTTACTTAGAAAAGGATAGGTAAGCCGCTGCTAAGAGTTTCCGCAATTTTTCTTTGATTCTGGGGGGAAGGTAAGGTTTGATATTGTGGTAGTTGTATGGGGTGTTAAGGTAAGGTAGGGCTTTAATGGTATGGTAAGGGCTATGGGGGTAGGAGTGAAGTGATAAGAGGCAAAGGATTTGGTCGAAACCGATCGAGTCTCGACTTAATAAAGTACAATAAAACAAGCTACACGACATATACATAAAGATAACGGTAACAAGACTTTCATGATCTTTTTCCTGATGAGAGGAAGACGCTATAGTATCATCTCAATCCCACATAAAAAAAAACCTAAATAAAAAAGAAAGAAGAGAAATTTTGCCCGAGAGAGGCCGCCTTCTCTCAGGCCAGCAGTCGACTAGAAGTAGAAGACTGCTCTATGACGGGCTTCCCTGTTTCCTGGGCTCTGCTCGCTCATCTACGCTCCGACCAAGCAAGTAATAATTGAAAAACTTCCATTTATGACCCTATATAAAAATGGATCAAGATCTAGCCCTATCTTTATCTCTATCCACGGAGATACCTATATATATGGAGAGAGATCTATCTATGAATCGATCTAGACTATCCTCTATCCGGATAGATATGTCCCTATGAGCGACTACGCCGATCTTTTCTTATATGTTTTGGCCACGTCCGTTTCCGCTCCGAAGAGGAAGGTTTGGATCTTTCAATCTTATGTCGTGAGGGATGTGACCTATGTTAGGTCCATAAGATACCACAGCTTTTGGTGTTCTATGATTCACCTCCGAATAATGAGTAGGTAGTTCGATCCTTTTGATTCTGCTCTTCCTAGTAAACTGATGGGGGGATCCGGAGCAATAGGTCGAATTACTATATAAATAAGAGTTTTTCACTAAAGGACTTATTGTTCGAGTAGGAAGATTTCGGCTTTTCTCGTTCCTTCTCTTCGATAAGAATACGAATTTGAAATGATACAAATTCCTCTTCATTCTGTTGTGCTCAGCGAAGGAACTGCCTAAGCATACTTTTGCGGATCCAAACTTCTTTGTTCTTTCTAAGTCTTCTTCTTGCATAGAAGAACGCAACTGTTGCAAAAACCGGGATTTGAGTAGTAGGCGGCACCCCCTCTTAGTTTTGAGTAGGCGGAACCATTCTGTTTTGGTTCTTCTCCACATTCTTACCGGGTGATCCAGGAATTTGCCTATGATTTTTTCAACTGATATGTCGATATAGAAAGATCTCCTTATTTCTTCACCGCAGGTTCTCGCGTCATTTTCTTGAAAAGATATTAGATCACCGTGGGACACTTTCAAATGAGTAATGCTTACCATTCCATTATTCACACAAACCCTTCGATGACTTATCGGCTGCCTTGCTTGAGGAATAGTTTCACGAAAATGGAGACGAACCGGAATAACGTCCGATCTTGTTTCTGGATTGAGTGGAAAAGGGATATATGAAGTTCGTTCTGTTCCTCTGTGCATCTCTGTGATGGGTAAATCCCCATGAAAAAGGGGCAACTTTCGTGTAGTTTGTGATTTGATGTAACTGTTTAGATTTTCTCTCGGATAAATCTTTCTCTTAATAGATCTCTTCTTGTTCCTCAATCTTCGGAGAATGCGGCGTTGTATTATGGTAAGTTCTCTGTTCCGAACATTTCCTGGAAGTGGACGACAAGTTTTAAATCTTAATGCAGGCAAGGCATATCTCGTTGAATCAGTCTTTTTCGCCACATCGCGTATAACGGGAATCGAACCCCCTCTGCTGCTGGCGGGCGGATGGAGAATTTCCTACTTCGATCCATACCCGCCGGGCCGGGTGTAATGAATATAGATCTCCCGCCTGCAGTCTTCTCTTCCTATCACTTCACTTCGATCAGATCTCTTCGGACCTCACCGGGCCGGGCGAAGGGGAAGGGGTGGGTGGTCCGGGAACAGCAACGGGAGAGGGCTCGTAGCCCCCCCTCTCCCTCTTCCCCACGCCTATTTGTTCCCCGGGCCCCGGAGAGATGCGGAACAACTACTCTTTGGAAGAAAAAGATGAATAGATAGGGCCGTGATACATTCCGGAATATTTACCGGGTAAATAGACTCTTTTCGATGCCCGCCGGAGGACCTATGTGAATGTTTTGGAATGGGGATGTTCGCCTTTATATTATACATTAGCCCTAAAGTAGTACGCCCCGAAAGCCTCACTCATAAGTTGCCGGGGTTGAAAATGGAAAAGGCAGATGGGCCGTGGAGTAATGGGAACGAGGAAAAGTCGTTATTTGATAGTTTGGAACAGAGATGCGAACGGAGGCCCGCCTCCCCTTTCTCCTCCAACCCACTTCGTGTTAGGCCTATACCTAGCCTAGAGCTGGGGGCCTCAAAACAGATCAAGCAGGAGTTTCAGTCAGAATCACTCTACTGTGCCGCCGATCTATTGATGTAATTCATTGCCAAAAACAAGGTGGCTTGCTTTCTTTCAAGCCACACTTACAGGGAGGGAGGTGTCGGCCTCTCTTAAGGCGGCGACTAGGGTTGGTTGGGTCTTTGACTTTGACCGCCGCTGCGGTAGCCAAAGAATCCTACGCAATCTTACTAAATAGGGGCTTTATATTTATTTATTTATTTATATATATATACATAAGTGGTCGTTTTACCGATCTTTTTCGCTTACTTTCAAAAATCAAACAAAATAGAAAAGATAAAAGACAGGTATTTGACTAGCGAGGATGTGGCCCCGTGTCACTAGCGTTGTTGGGTGAAATGCCACAATTTGAAAAAGAAATGCGAAGGGGTCGGCCTATGATGACAAATAGTTGTGTGAAGGACCTGAGAATGGGAGAACCTTGCTGCCTCCAGCCTACCCTTCATGTATTTCATTTTCCACCACGACCCTCTTCTTGAGCACCCCAGACCTGCTGCCGTCTTGCCCAAATAATAGACGTTTATAATCTCTTCCAATGAGAGATAACCCGTATGTTCCATCCTAGTCAACATAGAACAACTTCTTAGCATAGCATGTTGAAACCATCGCGCTTCCCTTGCGTACCAAGACCACTCGTCACTCATACTAAGAAGACCAGCGGCCTGCCCTCCACCCTCCTCCCCAAAATCTTCTTCATCCGCATCAAGGAAAGTGTGAGGAAAGGATAGGTTCTCCCACGGGTTTATGGGCCATAATCAACAGCTTTTTTGCGGCCAAAACCAGTTTCTTCGAATTATTCGCACAAGAAGTCAAAACTCTTCAGTGGTACTTCCCCCAAAAGATCGAGAATCCTCAGACCAGATCTTTAGCCTATATCGCACCTAGAGGGATAGGAGTAGGCGCGTAGGTTCAAATGTCGAAGTTTGAATAAATGCTTATAAACAATGAAGAACCGTGTGCAGAGCGAGCATCTACGGGAAGAAGTAAGCAGCAATATGCAAAATCCGCTAATTTTAGCACTAATTAAACCGTTTTCAAGAATGAAAAAATCTATCATTGGCAGGTTTTGGGATCAAGTTCAATAATGAATCAATTCATTCAATTGATATAAGTCGGTAGATCTCGTATACGATAACGCGCCCCCGGTCACGCAACTAAAAGCTGTAGACTGACAGGCCAGGTTTGGAGTAGATTTGAGTTTGCTCGGGATTTGTCATAATTTGAGGCTTGCGAAGTGACAACCTTTCCCCGAGGAGAGGCCAGGCTTTGAACGATTAATTAGCATAGAAAGGCGTGGACCAAGGCCACGAGATTGCGTAGGATGAGCGAATCTTTCCGATGAAAGACTTAATTGTTTGTGTGCTGTGGCCTTTCTATTTATCTTCGTTCATCAAAACGAAACGGTTCATAACCGACAAATTCTATGAAGTAACTATCAGAAGTCCAGTGACGGATTAGAACGAATGACCTGCCCTTGTGACAGGAATATCTCATGCCTATATTAATGCCCACATAACCGCTCGGGCGTTTCGAAATATTCCTAAGTTTCCAATCTTAGACCGTGACGGTTCAATGACCATTCTTTCTGGTCTATTTATTCGTAAAGTCTCTCCCTGTGAATTACCAGATGCAGTTCATCCTGTTCTTCCCCCTCCCCCCCCCTATCTCTTTAAGGGCCGGTTCCCCAATCCGATCGGATGAAAAGAGCTAGAGCTCGATCTTCAATCAACAAGTTATGATATTTGTTCAATTCGTACAAACAAGGGAACTCAGGAAGAGGTGTAATAAAAGGATGAGTTCATTGTTCAACCTCTTCCGATTTCATTTCATGACGAATGGATCATCAGATAATTCATTCGGGAGTTCACGAGGCGGACCAAGTCCAGGCTCTGTAGTAAAATCGGTTAGAAGGGACCAAGAGAAGTCGCTGAACTTCATCCCGGTATCGAAGTCACTGAGTCACTGCTATAAGCGGTTTCGGGATCTGGCCACCACCTCGGAATCACAACTGATTCTCAGGATCCTTCTCTCCGACCTTGACCTCGGAAACGCCATTTGGATAGACGGAGAAGCCTAGGAGGCGTGGTAGCTCACCCGGTTCTCATGGGTCAAGCCCCAACCTCTCGGGGAAATCACCAAGCTACTTGATTCAAGGGTGTGGAATCCATAACGAAAACTTGGTTGATTCATCCCTCTAAGTTGATTTTTGCAGGAGGAGGTTGGGGAGGAGGATTATACTAAAATGCTCCTTTCTCAATACACTTTTTTTCCCTTCTGGTTATTAAAGATTGATTTGAGTAGATACGAAAGATAAAGATATGGTTTAGTAATAGAAGTCTTTAGAAACCACCCTATCCTATTCAAGAGCTAATTCCTCCGCCTCTATGCGCGCGGCGCTCGACCGAGGATGTGGAGTGGAAAGAGACAGAGATAGCTGGTTCTAGCTTTTTATCCCACCCACCCGTAGTGATTGGATCATAACAAAATCATTCGGCGATACGGATTTGAATCAATTCTCGCCATCTCGTTTCTGCTCAAAACGCGAAGCATATTTGTCCGTTATAGATGGAGGATATAGGGTATAAATGCGGTAGAGATGTGTGTTCCCACCCAATTCGTTAGTTGTTGGATCGACGCCTCCGAAATTACATGGGGCGGAGAGAGATGGAAGGTCGGTGGGTATAGGTTGGCCAGGCGCTTCTCTCCCAGAAACCCAGCCAACTCTATCTTGTTTCCCCGCCGCGTTGGTCACTCCCGAACAGAACCACTAGGGGCTGGGTTGGGCCAAATCCGATTGATCCCAATTAGATGTTTACAGTAGGTTCACAAATTCGTTCCGCCGACCAGGCCGGGGAGTAGGGTCGGATGGGGGGACAACAGGCTTTGACAGCTTTTCTTCGACCGCTTTTCACAATAGATTCTTGCCATTACAACCAGATCAATGAACCCCCTAGCTCGTTCTTCTTTGGCTCTATCCAACTCCTTCATGTGGCTTGTTGCTCATGGCAGACCTGCTACTGGTGAGAGGCTGAAATCTAAAGGGGGAGATAGAAGATTGAATCTTCGGGAGCACTACTGAAGAAAGAAAAGCCCTTTAGTTTCGGTTACAGTTCAAGCGGGAGATCAGATAATGTTTCCGTTCAGGCGGTTGATTGCCTAAGTATGTATCTCTTGCCGGTAGCGCAGTAGCTAGTGAAGTTCCGGGGGTCGAAGAATCAGTGAAGTTTCGGTAGCTAGTAAAGAGCAAGTGTCGCAGATAAATCAAAGTTCTTTCGGTGAGCCGGGAAGCTTTTAAGGTCAGCAACAGAGCCATTTTTCTCTTTAAGTATGGTTATTCGCTCATTCATTACTAGAGCAAGCGGAAGAACGACTCCGGGCCAGTTGAAAGCGAAGCGCCACTTGTAATCAGTAAGGGCACTCGCTCTTCTTAGCTCGCACGGTTGATCAATCGAATCTCTCTTCCTTGTGGTAAGCGGATTCAAATCAAACTCTTCCTTCGACGGTAGCCAGCGTATCAGGAATCCATTCCTTCTGGTTTTGTTAGCTAGGCTAGTTCGGTAAGCAGTCACGGTGGGAGGGCTTAGTTGGGCGGGCAAGGAGAATAATTCCATCTTGCTTTCCGGAAGGACAGTCAAAGATCATGTTTCCTTGCGGTTAGCGAGAGAAAGAGGACGATGCTATCGGGCAGAATGATCAGAGCAATCCTTCATCTCTTCGGTGGAGTGACATGGTTACAGAGGAAACCAAGGACATCAAGCTCCTCGATCTGATTTTTCAATGAAAAATGTCCCCAAAACAAAAAAAAAGTAGATCTGAGGATCTTTTCCGAACTTGCAATGGCGGTCCCTTCAAACCATCCCTCTTCCCATTCTCGGTCCCCTTCCTTCCCTCCTGTTCCTCAAGCTCCCGTCAATCAAGGAAATTTTTCCTTTGGCCCTGTTTTTAATGGAACCCTCGCCCCTTGTCTATCCTCCTTCCGTAATACCTATCTTCAGCTGCATGCATCCTTCCTCTGTGACTCTCATTTCGGCCTCTCAGCCTTCGTCCTATTCCCATCTGCAAGCTCGACCTGGGATTCTCAAACCCCCATCCTCCCAAATCCCCCCCTCCCAGCCAGGACAAATCCTTCGCCCAAGCATTAGGATCGCATCTCATTCCTTACTCCTCTCCCTCTACTCAGCATTCGTTCCCTGCCCCATTCAAGGATCATGAGGGGGTGCACATTCGGATCCCTTCATCCCCATATCAGGAAAGCTTGGCAGACTTGAAGTTTTGTTTAGTAGGAAGGTTCATTGGAAAACGACCTTCAGTAGAATTCCTGCAGGCCAATGCCAAGCTCTACTTACAGGTGGAGCACTCAGTGAGTAGCCCTGCTCAATAGTCACTCTCTTTTTTTCCGTTTCAAATCCGAGCAAGATCTATCTCTTGTTCTTTCTGCCTTGGAAGATTGAGCCTTTCTCAATCAATCTGTCAAGGTGGTATCAGAGCTTCAAACCAGACCTGGATGATCCTGCAATAAAACCGGTTCGATTTCCTCTGATTTCGGAGCTGTGGAGGTCGGAAATTCTCTTTGCAATAGCAAGAGGCATAGGGTTTCAAATTGATGACATTACTGAGAGAAGATCGAAGCTGCTATACGCCCGTATATGCGTAGACATCGACCTCAGGTATCAACCTCCTTCAGAGATCGAAATCACTACTGATTTAGGTACATTCTGGCAAGAAGTTCAATACGAACCCTCCCTACCTCTCCTACCGGACACCTTTGAGGCTCGAAATCCAAAATGCCAGAAAACTGAGGGCCCATTAGCGGTTTGGTAGCCGAGTGATCCGATGCGGAGGCAGCAATCCCAGCAGATAAATGGGCCAAAACCACGACGTGATCTTTATCTCGACGAATCCCCTGCCGCACCTCCTATCTGGCGAAGAAACCTCGCTTCCGCCATTTCACCATGAAGAGGGGAAGTCTCTTCCACTGATCCGCCAGCCGATAAAAGAAAGAACGGAAAGGTTGATCCTTCAGCCAAACGAAGAGGAATGGCTGATAAGAGATAGCCGGAACGAAAGAGAACGACCCAAAAAACGCCGTAGATCCTCCCATCCGTACCGAGCCGGCCAATCCACAACAGTAGTTCGATGATCCTCGTACCTGCTTCTCGATGCCAGCCCATACTACCCGTACCTAAGCGAGTGTTCCCCAGCAGTCGGATAAATCCCTACTTCTGAAGGAATAGAATCGATCGTCTCATCTGCAATTGATAGTTCTAAGATGGTCGGAGCCGCACAACAACTACTAAATCGGGATCAACGGCCACTAAATCGGGGGCAAGGGTAGCAACTTCGATAGCGACATGAATTACAGAGGCATGGGCTCCTTTTCCCGAGAGAGGTAGACCTGCCCGAGCAGAAGCGTTTGACTATATGATCCGAACAGAAGCGGGGGTGGGAGTCGAGCCGAATACCCCTCTTAGTAGGCATAGCGAGCATTCCCTTTTAAAGGCATAGCTCATCAGAGACCGGGCGAAGCGCGGATTACGGGTTACACACACTATACGACACAGTCTTGCTTCGGGGGTGGGGGGTCACTCTCTTCTCCTTTTCTTTCATTCGACTAACAATGTCAATCTTTCCGCCTCAACGTCGACTTCTCGAAACTGGCAGGCTTGAGTAAATTCCGGCCGGACGAGAGGGACTTTTACAGGGGTCGAAATGAAGAATCTCTTAATGAAGCGTCGAGTGCTTCTTAACCTAAAGAAGGGTCGTAGGCACGCAGACTTACTTATCAAACTCGGTCGAGCTCATCACCCTATCAGGAGGCGCACTAACGCATATTGGTGCGTATCGTATCCGGTGATTCGTCGGGCGGAGGTTTCTTTCGCATATCCTATCCGTTGTAAAAGCAGTGCATATTGCTACTGGGGTGAGGGGTCGAGGCATATCGGTACCAAGGCTGAAGGTGTTAGGGCAATTCTACGGGTCGGTAGGATAATGCTAGGTCAATTCGATCCACTGTCTCTACTCGCGCTAACGCGCAACGGCTTTCGCGCGCTCAGGGAGTGGATTCTGCCTTCTGATACGTCTTTTTGATGTTGCGCATGTTCCCGTTAAGTGACTTCGAATGGAGGCACGTCTCACTTGATTGAGTATTAAGTGCATGTTCAGTAAGCCTTTCTTTGAAGGCAAGGGGGTAGGCAATAACAAGGCAATGTTAATTGTTGCATTGTTTAGAATTCCAAGGGAACAAAGCGCTTTGTTTCACTGTAAACAATTCTACGGGTTGGTGTACTTATCTTATGAAGCCGGCTTTCGATTCGATACTTCCTTCGCAATGAAATGGTTGTTTTGATTGATATTATTCGACCAATGCCTTTTCTTTTGTTGTGCCAATGCGTGGAAAGAGCTAGCTCATTCAGAAACTAAACCCCGAGGTCAAATGTCATATTTCGGGATGGAGTGAAAGCCTAGGGAGGTCCTCGCTTCGACTAGAGAATCTCTTTCTCCTTCTTTTCGTCCAAGGCAGCGTGAGAAAGCAGTCCACGACGATCTTGAAAGTCTCCCTTGCCGTCTCCCTGTATTTAAGGGCAGCTTTTGGGAATATCGCTACCTCGCCAGCCAAGCAGCTCCATCTAACAATCCTCGATTCCCTCTTTCAGCAAGCTGAAGCCGGTCTTTCTTTATCTTGTAATAGGCTCAGAAAGAGTAGATCGTCCATAATGGAGAATGACTACTGCTACCTTCCCAGAAAGGATAGTGATGAGAGACCAGCCCCAGTTCTAGCTGCTGCATCTGTTGCCCAAAGAGATGCGAATGCGGAGTAGAAGGGTGTGATTCCGAAGCATAGCTGACAGATGGGTAGTCAACCATATGATAGGGAGGGGAACTCGGCCGGGGACCTACGACCGAAAGAGATAGCAATTTCTAAAGTAGCAGAGATCGCTCCTTCCTCAAAGTCTAAGAGCTAGAAGGCGGGGTACAGCGGTTGCTTCCTGTAAGATTCCAATAGTCATTGCCTCATGGTCAAGCCAGAAAGGAAAGCACCAGACTAATCAAGCCCGCAAGCAAGAACACGCACACAAGTAATTTGAATAATAGGAATCGGAATTTTAGGATTCAGGACAGGCTACCATCATATTAGCCAGCCAGCGAGAATAGGCACTCGCAAGCAATCAAGTCAACGAGAATAGGAACAAGGAAGCAAACAAACGACCAACCCAAAAAAATCGAAACGAAATACTCTGTCCTGCTTCCGGTACACAAGTAAGGTAATAGCTAGCCAGCCTTCACCTACTGTCGCACCATCAGTCAATGTACAAATGGACATCATACAGCAGATGTTGTCTGCCTTGAACATGAAGACTGGAGATTCAGATTCCGGTAATATGATAGCTCCTACTGCGAATGCTACAGGTATTTCTTTTAACAAGCTCCAAAGTCTCTACCGTGGATTATTGATTTTGGTGCCACTCATCATATGGCAGGATCGTCCACTTCTTTTTCACCTTCCCTTCACTTCTCCGGTGATTCTTCTGCCTTTCTTGCTGATGGATCTCCAGTTCCCTTTAGAATGTGGGAATTTTCAATGTTCCTATTTCTTCACATTTGATGTTATCTAATGTTTTCCATATCCCTAAATATGTTAAATAAAAAATCTTGTTCTTTGCCCTTTTTTCCTTCGTGTTGTGTGTTTTAGGACCTGCGCACGGGGACAACGATTGGGAAGGGAAGTGAAAGAGACGGCCTGTATGTCTTGGATGTTGCACCAGATATGCCTCCCCCTTCAATCAATTTGAGTACGAGTCCTTCGATGAATTCTGAGACTTACAGTGATCTGTGGGAGCTTTGGCACAGAAGGCTTGGACATCCGAGTCATCAGCTACTTTTTACGATGAGTCGTGTAATTCCTTTGTCTAGTAGCCCTATTACGTAAGGGCTTTCCTTTTCAATAAAGAGCATTTGTGCTCTACATGTCAGTTGTCTAAGAGTCATAGGTTGCCTTTTCCTAACAGTGATAGTCGTTGTAAAGAGTCTTTTCATTTAGTTCATTCTGATGTCTGGGGACCATGTCCTGAACTCTCCTTTAAAGGAATGCGAGACTTTCTGACTTTTAGATCATTCTCGAGTGGTTTTGACTTTGCTTTGAATTTGGAATTGGTTTTCAAATCTTAAACTCTACTCAAAAGAATCCGTTTTTTCGGCTGTAAAGGACTTTTCAGAATACTTAACCAGTGTTGGAATTATTCATGAATACGTATGTCCCCCCTAAAAAATGGGGTTGCTGAACGAAAGAACAGACATCTTTTGGAAGTCACTAGAAGTCTGCTTCTTGAAATGAATGTTCCTAAACGTTTTTTACGCGAAGCTGTCATGACAGCTGCTCACCTGATTAACAGGATGAATTCGTTTTACTTTACACAACACAACACAACACAGTAAATCTCCTTTGGAAGTCCTTCTTGGAAAGATACCCGATTATGATCATCTGCGTGTTTTTGGATGTTTGTGTTTTGTGCATCTTCATTGTCATATGAGAAATAAGTTAGATTCCAATGCCTCTGCTTGTGTCTTTCTTGGATATCCAGCTGGTCATAAATGGAAGTTTTTGATTTGGGGATGGTAGAGTTTTTCGATCAGTTTCAATGTCTTTGTTCTTTGAAGGAACGTAAGTTGATCCTCAGGGGGAGAATCATCATGGTAAAAGCAGTGGTGTTGATGATCAACTGGCTAATTCTGATCAGTTTGTGGTTCTTGAGCAACTAAAGGGCGATCAGCAGATTTTTGACAAGAAACAGGCCATAAAAGAGAGAACTTTTGACCTACTCAAGAAGGAGGAGGTGTGTCGACTCAATCACTCAGGAACAACAGGCTGATCTTTCTAATCCCGATCATGAGTTGCCCTCGCAATCAGGTCCATCTTTGTCTGTACCGTCCGCATCTTCACCCTTGCTTTCCTCTTCAGATTCAGATTCTGCAGGTATGAAACTTCGTTCAGGTAGAGTAGTTTATCCAATTCAAAATCATCTTTCATATGTGTCTTTTTCCACTTATTAGTCAAGCTCATCGTCAAATAATGCAATTTCCTCCACTCATGAACCCACGCTGTATCTCATCCTGAATGGCAGAAAGCCATGCAAGATGAGATTGCGGAAAAAAAAATTCTACTTTAAAAAGGATCTTGTTGAGTTGCCTGCTGCCCGCGGTTGGTTGCAAATGGGTGTATAAGATCAAGTATAACGCTGATGGGTCGATTGAAAGGCATAAGGCTCGACTTGTAGCAAAGGGGTATGCCCAGGAGCATGGAGTTGACTATGATGAAACGTTTGCCCCTGTTGCAAAAAGTCTGTCAGATGCATCCTGTCCATTGCTGCTGTGAAAGGATGGGGTCTTCGTCAACTCGACGTGAAGAATGCGTTTCAACTTACTATAAGGGGGGACTTGAAAGAAGAAGTATGCGTCTACCTCCGGGATTCATGGTTGATGGAAATCGCAACCTGGTGTGTCGTCTTAAAAGAAAATATTTATGGTTTGCCTCGTGCCTGTTTAAAAAAAGTTCGCGAAATTTGATTGAGGCTGTTGAAGGAGCTGGTTTCAAGCGTGCTGCGTCGGACTATTCGCTCTTTACTAAGAAGACGAACTCAGGTATAGCGATTCTTATTGTTTATGTCGATGACATTGTTGTTAAAAGGGATGATGCAGAAGCTATCTCAGATCTAAAAAAGCAGCTAAGAGAGAAATTTGATATAAAAGATCTTGGAAAGTTCCAGTATTTTCTGGGCATCGAAGTGGCGAGATCGAACAGTGGTATTTTCCTCGGAAGTATGCACTTTCTTTTTTTCAAAAAGCTGAATGATGGCCATGTCACTTTCCTATTGAACAAAATCACGGTTTGACTCATGACATGGATGGCGATCTTGTTGATGCTACGGTGTATAGGAGACTGATTTACAGGTATATCAACCAACCAATCACCCGACCGGACATTGCATATGCTGTAAGTGTTGTGAGTCAATTCATGGAGAAGCCCAGAAAAGAACACTTAGATGCAGTTTACAGGATACTGTGGTATAACAAATCAAGTCCAGGCAAGGGTATCATGCTATCTTCCGACAGCACATTTCAGATCACAGGATACAGCTGAAAAACGCTAGGAGCTAGTGCGACTGCTCTAGCAAGCCAGCAAGCTAGTGGCATTAGCGCCTTACCCTTAAGTGAGTAAGAGCTTCTTCCTTCGCTCGCCTTACAGCACTTTCAGAATTCGAAGGATGTCAGGCCGCTATAGAGATATAGATCTTGATTTCATATCTATGATGATACCTTTCCACTCATGATCTTATCATCTTATTGGCAAAAAAATGTCGTCAAAAAAATGTCGTAAATGTCGTATAGTATAGTATAGTATAGTATAGTATAGTATAGTATAGTATAAAAGTCAGTAGATGATCGACTTCCGCGAGATTATTATCGGTCAGTAAGCATTCATGCACTTCCCTTTACGTAAATAGGCCTTCTCCAGCAAGAAGCGTATGAAAAAAGCAAGGAAGGAGAGTGTTCACATGCCTTAGGCTTGCAAGTACGTCAAAGCGGATCAGTCAGTGACTAATTGGCTCAGTGTTGTGCCGGAATGGTTCACCGTCAAAAGAACATCACCTGTCAATTTAAAAGATCAATCAATAGGAAGAGGAGTCGTTTTATAGTAAGAAGGATGTTGACTAAGTTCATGCCACGACGATCTATATGGAAGGGCAGTTTTGTTGATGCATTCCTGTTGAGAATGAAGAAGAAAAGAGAGACATGGTGCAGATCCAGCACCACTCACGTATATACTGAGATCCTTCTTCCATTATTGGTGTATGCTGGTATATACCAATTACTGGACTTCCTGGGTCTTTCCATGTAAATTCCTATCATCATCGTCGCAGCTTGCGAGTTTGAGGAGGATAAGGAAAAGGAAGATGAAGTCGATTTGAATTTGACTTTGGCACCGCAACTAGCCTAGCATTGCTCGGGGGAATGTTTCGCCAGATCTCACCTCTTAGAAAAAGAGGGTGACTTTGGTAGTCTTGTAGCCAGCAATGGGGCTGTCGGCGGCGAGGAGGTCAATTCCAGAAGAGGCATGGACACAACTCCCCTTATCGAGCCAGACCGAGCTTGACGCTCTAACCCTCATCTGGCCGTCGAAAGACCCTCTCAAGGAATTTACCTCAATTCAAACCCAAATTCAATGGCTGCTAAACGAGCTCTTTGAGGAGAATGACTCTTCCCTTAAAAGTGCCGGGACTATCTCATCGGTAATTAATATAGTTGATGATACATGCGAGGAAGGACATCAATGAGCTCCAACGGATCTTCCGTGATCTCAAACAGCATAGCTATTGGTATGAGCGTGCCCTATCTATGTTGATAGGATGGGAACAACAAGAGGAATCTGGAATAGAAACGGATTAGTTAGGTAGACCTAAAGCAACACGAAAAAGGGGGATCAAAATGTCCCATCAATAAAGTGAGGGCTTTCCGGACCTTCCCCCTTTCAGAACCACCCTCACTCCCCCTTTTCAATAAGCCCCGCTCCCTAACCTGACTATAACGGGGGGGCCCCTCTCTGATAAGGAAGGAAACGAAATAATCTCAATTTGACGACAAATCCGGTCCGATGGCTGTTCTCCACTAACCACAAGGATATAGGGACTCTCTATTTCATCTTCGGTGCCATTGCTGGAGTGATGGGCACATGCTTCTCAGTACTGATTCGTATGGAATTAGCACGACCCGGCGATCAAATTCTTGGTGGGAATCATCAACTTTATAATGTTTTAATAACGGCTCACGCTTCTTTAATGATCTTTTTTATGGTTATGCCGGCGATGATAGGTGGATCTGGTAATTGGTCTGTTCCGATTCTGATAGGTGCACCTGACATGGCATTTCCACGATTAAATAATATTTCATTCTGGTTGTTGCCACCAAGTCTCTTGCTCCTATTAAGCCCAGCCTTAGTAGAAGTGGGTAGCGGCACTGGGTGGACGGTCTATCCGCCCTTAAGTGGTATTACCAGCCATTCTGGAGGAGCAGTTGATTCAGCAATTTCTAGTCCTCATCTATCAGGTGTTTCATCCATTTTAGGTTCTATCAATTTTATAACAACTATCTCCAACATGCGTGGACCTGGAATGACTATGCATAGATCACCCCTATTTGTGTGGTCCGTTCCAGTGACAGCATTCCCACTTTTATTATCACTTCCGGTACTGGCAGGGGCAATTACCATGTTATTAACCGATCGAAACTTTAATACAACCTTTTCTGATCCCGCTGGAGGGGGAGACCCCATATTATACCAGCATCTCTTTCGGTTCTTCGGTTTTAAATGGCCCTTTTCAGATTCAAATCTGAATACGCATTGCGCTATATGCTGGGACTGTCTGCTTAATGGTACTCCTACTATGTTCATAAGTGGTTTTCTAGTAAAACCCCGATCTAGTAAAAATGGAGTATCTAAGACACAATCAGCAGGTAACCAACGACATAAAAGCAGTCTAGTAGGAACCTCAGAGACTACATGCGCAACAACTTATCCTAAACCCTTCTGTGAGTGGCTAGCTGGAATTATCGATGGTGATGGAAGTATTCAAGTTAGTAAACAAGGATATACTTCTCTTGAAATTACTATGGGACTTGAAGATCTACGACTACTACGATATATCCAACATATGCTTGGTGGAAGTATGAAAATGCGATCAGGTGCTAAAGCTTATCGTTATCGACTACATAATCGACTTGGTATGATTAAACTAATGAATTGTATTAATGGTCATATTCGACATTCAGCACGACTACTTCAACTACATCGTGTCTGTCAAGTACTGGATATCCCTGTAATTCTACCTATTACACGTCATGCTCAATCCAATTGGTTTGCAGGATTCTTTGATGCTGATGGTACCATTGGTATCGCTATGAAGCATCGACTACCTCAACTAAGTATTCGAGTAAATAAGAAACTTCTACAAGATGTAGAGTCTTATAAGGTAGTATTTGGAGGAAATATCTACTTTGATAGTAGTCAAAATGGTTACTATCAATGGTCTGTACAAAGTCGAAAAGATGTTATCATGATGCTAGATTACTTTAAATCAAGTACTTTCCGAAGTCATAAATCACGACGATTCTTCCTTATTGAGGAATATTACAGTCTTTACGATCTAAAAGCATTTAAACCTGACAGTATTCACCATAAAGCATGGCTAGCTTTCCTAGACAAATGGAATAAGTTGATGATATAGTCCACCTTTCTTCTATTCATCCGCTTATATTAGTAGAAGAGAGAAGCACCCTGAAGTTTACATCCTCATTCTGCCTGGATCCGGTATCATAAGTCATATCGTATCGACTTTTTCGGGAAAACCGGTCTTCGGGTATCTAGGCATGGTTTATGCCATGATCAGTATAGGTGTTCCTGGATCTCTTGTTCGGGCTCATCATATGTTTACTGTGGGCTTAGACGTTGATACGCGTGCCTACTTCACCGCAGCTACCATGATCATAGCTGTCCCTACTGGAATCAAAATCTTTAGTTGGATCGCTACCATGTGGGGAGGTTCGATACAATACAAAACACCCATGTTATTTGCTGTAGGGTCCATCTTTTTGTTCACCATAGGAGGACTCACTGGGATAGTCCCGGCAAATTCTGGGCTAGACATTGCTCTACATGATACTTATTATGCGGTTGCACATTTCCATTATGTACTTTCTATGGGAGCCGTTCTTGCTTTATTTGCAGGATTTCACTATTGGGTGGGTAAAATCTTTGGTCGGACATACCCTGAAACTTTAGGTCAAATCCATTTTTGGATCACTTCTTTCGGGGTTAATCCGACCCTCTTTCCCATGCATTTCTTGGGGCTTTCGGGTATGCCACGTCGCATTCCAGATTATCCAGATGCTTACGCTGGATGGAATGCCCTTAGCAGTTCTGGCCCTTATATATCCGTAGTTGGGATTCGTCGTTTCTTCGTGGTCGTAACAATCACTTCAAGCAGTGGAAACAACAAAAGATGTGCTCCAAGTCCTTGGGCTGTTGAACAGAATCCAACCACACCGGAATGGATGGTACAAAGTCCTCCAGCTTTTCATACTTTTGGAGAACTTCCAGCTATCAAGGAGACGAAAAGCTATGTGAAGTAAAATCAGAAAAAGGTCGCCGACTGCTACTAAGAACCTAACAGAACTTTTCCAAGACGTTCAGATGGATTTCATGCATTTAGTGAGTTGTGTGCTTCCGGGCCCCCGCTTGCGGGATTGGATTTCTTCCGCTATCACTACTCACTGAGTTTCACGGAGTCTCGGTTGATTCTCTTTCCTTATCTCAATGACTGGCAAGAATCCACGGATCACAGAAGGTCTCTCCCCATGACCCCTGCGGAGAAAACCTTTCTTTGAGCGGATCAATCCGCTTTCGGCTAAAGTAGAAAAAGTGTCAAAATGAGGAAAATGCCCGCGCCAAAAAGTGTATCTGGGAAACTTGGTTGAAGCTCTCTCCTCTCCGGTCGCCAACTCTTCCTCCCTAAACGGTCGTCCTCCCTCCCTACCGGTCGCCTTTCCTTCTTTAAGTACCATGTTTCACGTGCAAAAGGATCGCATCCGCTTTCAAAGTCGAGGACTGGTGTTGAGGTTCCTTAAAAACCACAAACTACTGGCGCAAGAGCAGCTGCGGCTAGGAATGAGAAGGGCGGTGGATTAGCTCGGGTAGTCTCAGTAGCGGAGAATATTCCCATGATATGTGGTTCCGTCAGGCGGGACTCCTACATTAGCGAAGAGAGCTCTCACAGGCCTTGGAGGACCGAACCCATACGCAGAGGAAGATCTATGACTTGCCCTGGTTCTCTTTGAGAAATCCGAGAAAATCAAACTGTTCAAAAAGATTCCCCAGAGGTTAAGCACCTGAATTTGATGATATGATAGGATCGCCATTTGTGCGGGTATTCCCCCAAAACACAGCTGCACTAACGGACCGATCTTTCTTTAGTCCGGGTCGAGCTGGAAGGCCAGGTCGTCCGTACTGTACTATAGTACCCCCCAAAGCTTCGCAACCGATGCTCAAACGCGCTCTAGTGACCAGAAAAAGGAAAGTTTTGAAGCGAGACCACATCTGTAATGGTTGTTCTTTCCGTTGATCTCTTTGAGGAATCCTTTGAAACAAGATGGTATGGGCGCGCAAAGAGAGCTATTTTTAACCATGAATCGAGGCAATCTGAGAGAAGGGAAAAGGAAAATGCAGCCGTTCGTGCGAGATCATACTTTGGTTACCGTGACGGGAAAGTTTCACTTCGGGTAACCGATCCGTTGTCTTGTCTGTCATGACGATGACCTTTCCTAGAAGGAAGGTTGGGCAGCGCCCGTTGTACTCTTTCCTATTTTTTTGATTCAGTCATTAGCTCCTGGAACTAGCACACCATGGGTCGGGCTCTCGATCAGCATAGATGGGCGGTGTGGGTAGGGTAGAAGAGAACGGGGCAGTACCTCATAGCTATGCCTGCAACTATTACAGTGGGAATCCTCCTTCTCAAGGGAGGTCACAATGGCGAACCATTCGGGGAAGGATTCCTCTATGAACGGGATGAGAGATCCGGCATAACCACTCACGAAAGCTTCAATCATCTTTGCAGACTTGCGCCAGTTGTCCTTAAAAAATCCTTACTTAACTTATAAGTAGATCCAATTCCAGCATCATGTAGAACTAAGATCCCAAGTACTGACTACCGGAGAAAACCTCTTTGCCAAAGAGACACCATAGTACGGAAGGGAAGCCCATTGAGAGAGAATCTATCAGTTACTTAGCACAGCTACCTACGCCGACATGTGTATGTGTACAGGAATGGGTGCGGGAGCTACCCCCTGGTGCTTTGCCGGAAGCCCTTCATCCATCTCAATATATGGAAATTCTACGCCCTATTCTATTAGTGCCAAACCAATCGGTCCAATGTCCGAACATCAAAACACTTCTGGATGTCGGGCCGGATTGTTCCCTACTTCAATGGAAAGGGGAGAACCGTCGGATGAGTTCTTTCAGTTGTGCTTTTCGGTATGCCAGTGAGAGATCTGTTCCGATGGCCGTAGATCCCCTTCACTTTCAAAGTTCTTTCCCCAAAAAAGATCCTTAGTCGAAGATCTGGTAAATGAAAAGGATGTCCGCCGTAGATTGACTCGTTCAAGTGGTAGTCATAGGAGACCCTGGTCATACACCATAGAATAGATAGAGAGAATATCCCGAACCTCCGTCAGGATGAGCCCACCTATCCCGAGAAGGGGACCTTTCTTAGCTTTCATTCCTGCTTTCAAGCTCATTTGGTTCTCTTTAGTATATCACCAAAGTAGATCTACCTAAGCGGGAATTGCCCCATTTGATTGGTATGGTTTTTCTAGCGCGAACTTGATGTACTCATCAATGACATCATGGGACTGATCCTTTCGGGGTTGGTATGGCAGGCGTCGAAAAAACGGCCTATGCTGATGAGATCAAGAAGAGAGCATGTTCCGCACTCACGTAGCTTAGAAGAGGGGCTGGTTCTCTTCCTCCCAATTCGAGGATCGCCGTGAAGCTCAGCTAAAATTCTGATCCCGCCCCATTTCCCTACCAAGAGAAGGCCATATAATGAAAGTTTTCACGCTCTTCCGAAAAGAGGAGATTTTGGTCTTGACTTCAGACCCACCAAACGGAGTTTTTGAGTATACTAAGGATGACCCATATCGAGAAAGGGCCCGTGCTGGTACCGTACCATTGAAGAGTGAAATTCCGCCCCTGATCATGCCTCGAAGAAGGCAATTCACGAGGAAAGGTCCCACATCTGATTCACGTGCACACACAAACACAAACATGACAACCGGGGCACGTTGCTAAGGATGGGCTCCTGCTTTGACTATAGAATAGATGAGCGTGACACATGCCATGATCAGAAACGAAAAGAGAATGAATCGAGACCGACAGCAATAGCTGGAATTGTCACTTTATTTTATGGAATTGTTTTGCTTTCTATGGATTCCCCAGAGGGGGAGAGACCCCAGTCAGCGACACGGAAATGGTTGAATCAGAGTTCTTGAGATTGGATTGGTGCCATGTATGTCTTTCCCCTCTGGCTCTCACCGGTAGACCACCCCGCCCTATCACATGCCAATGAAAAAGAACCTAAACCAGGGCTAACCTTCTTTCTATTTGTTGGTGGGACATTTCCACGAGATCCTTGCCCCTTTGTCTTTGTCATCAGCGAAGGTAGCTCTCTCAGAAGTACTCTTTTTTGATGCGAGAATGAGAATCGATGGGATCATTTCTTCCGGATAGGTCGGGTTCGGTACCATCTTTGCCAAGGACTTGTTCCCTAAAGAAGGAGGGGGAAACAGCCATGACTGCCGACCCCACCCGCCGCCCTCTACCGCCTTTGTCCCAGTGTCGCTTCAAAGTTCCAAGCGCCTCGTGTCCTTCCCCAGCTGGAGGCCTGCCTAGGCGCCTGGCCTCTTCACCAGGGACGAGATTTTTTTTGGGGGGCTCCCACATTGACCACCACTTAGGTGAGCTTCCCGTTCAGCCTTCTCCAAGACGGCAATCTCGGGCCTCCTCGAGTTGGACCAACCTTGGTTTCAGGTTTCCCCCTTTTTAGCCATAAAATGAACCTTTTCAAAGTACTCTCCAGCTTCATCGACAGGTCTGATTCGGCTAATGGAACTCTTTCTCTTTCGATAGATTCTCTAACGTCTGCTTCTTCTGCCTCGAGGTCAAAGAATTCTTTCTCCGAGACCTCAGCCCCCCGCTCAGCTTCAGACGAAGGGATTGTGGAGTTCATTTCCCTAGGACCAGGGGGTTCGCTCCGTCCCCGTAAGAAGTAGACACGAAACTTAATTGCTAAACGGGAGCGAAGGTCAGAAAGAAGCTCGATAGATAATGTTGGGTTTACTGGGAGAGTTTCGGGATTTCTACTTTACTGACGAGGCATAGGCCGTGCGAGCCGGTATTAGTAGTTCCTCGCGGGTAGAGGAGTCAGAGCTCCCCAAAGTGACGTCGAAGATGGCTGCTCCTTGAGGCTTACCAATGCCTTTCAGGTCGGATCCCTCAAACTTCGCTTTCGGTGCGGTTACTTGATCCTCTCGTCTATGGCGAGATCTCTATTTACGATGAAAGGGAACAACCTCCCTTTCTTCAGCCGTAAGCCTTCTTCCCCGGATCAGCGCTCCTTTGCCTCTGGTCCTAGAACACTTTTGCTTGGGAAGAATTCATAAAATTCACCACCGTCCCCGGAGCCGAGTGTTTAACTACTTAGTTAGTGTCTGGAAGTAGCCCCCGCCTCAAAGAGGCAGGGCTCAAAAGCGCTATGCTTTTTTTGATCTCCTTGCCCACAAACTACCCCTGGTAGTGCCACAAAAGATTCGTGAGAAAGGGCAGGAGCGGCTTTAACAGGCTTGGGAACAACAAGAATGCTTCCGGGTTTCAAACGTTCCCTCTAAAGAACTCAAGCTAGAGGTTTGCACTCGAAACGAAGGTCCAATTCGCTTAAAATCCCGTTCAGAACAGAACAGAGGCCGTCACGCTCAATGCCAGGAGATATTGTTCCGTCTCCTCCCTCAACACTTCAAACGGTCCTTCATCCAGTGACCTTGTTCCCGCAACGGAACTTTAGGCACGAGGGTGAGGACAAATGAAATGATGAGAGGCTCACTTTTCAGGTTGCAGGCTCACCTTTCGGGTTGCACTGCCTAGCCCCTCTACACCAGCAAATATCTTGATTATGGCCGGTTCACAAGGGGACAGCAGCAAGCATCGGCACCATACTCGGCTGTTGTGGTCTTTCCTCACAGATGGACACTGGAGCCAGAGCCCTCGATTCGCTCATTTCAACGAAGCGAAGTAAGTTCTTAGCTATGGAAAAGGGGTAACACTCCTTCTTATGTTGTTTGTTTTGAGAGAACTGGGAAATGCCAGGCAAATTGGTTCGGTAGGGCCGGTAATAAACCGACTGATTAAACGCAAGGAAGTTCTTTTCCAGTTATTAGGCCCTCTCGATTGGCTCAACCGGAGCAGCCGGATCAGGGTTTGACTGACCTCTCGACCCTCGGAAGTCGGGCGGGGCCCCTCTTAGGTAGGGTTACCTAGTTCGCTTAGCCGCATTGATTGCTTGGAAAGAAAGGGAGGGAAAGGCTTTACGTTGAGCTAATGCTCTATGTAACACTTAACCTAAGGAAAGTAGGCGCAGATATCCATTCTGTGTATTTGATCGTCCGGTCCGGATAAAGCCTGCCTTACGTAATCGTTCGATCTCCTCGATCATCTGCTGAGACATAAGCATATGAAGCATATTGGTTCTTTGATAACCGAGAGATAGGATACCTAGTTGAATGAATGCAATTCCGCCGGTCATCCGTCAAACCTCTCGCATTTAGGAAATGCTTTCAGGAAGGGCGTCAAGCCCAACCATCGATGAAGGTTTCAAGTCAAGACCTGGTCCATGCTACTGGGTTGAGATCCACTCCATGGGTGACAGCCAGGGATGAACTTCTCAACGGGAGCAAATGAAAGTCGAAATTTCATAATAGTGCGCGTTAGCGCCTTACTAGATAGCCCTTTTCTACGCTGCTTGCTGAAAAACGTAGTAAGCGTGCTAGCGCGCCTTACTATATAGGGGCTTTTCAGCCCTACGCTTGCTGGTTTCCGCCTCCATTTGGTCGTGCTGCTATGATGTAACGTGCAGTCGTCCCGAGGCAGCAGGATGTATGGTATAGGGCCCCCTATTTCCTCTCCGCTTATTAGGCGCTATATCACAATGAATTCATTCTCGGGCATAGCTGTTCACGAAACGTGGCATGGGACATCTGTCGGCGGCGGGAGTCTTACATCCGAGCGAGAGGTCAGACCAATCCCATTCATCCTGGTCCGATCCGAACGGATCTTGTTGAATGAATTGATCCATTTATGTATGCCCCTACTTCTTAGTTTAGTGAATTTCTTCCTACCGCCCGCCTACTTCCTTTGACTATTCCTGAGATATTATGGTGGAGAGTGGGGAGTGAAAACACCAATGCAGCAGAGAACGACCGCATGAATCGGAATCAACTTAATTAAGACAGACGACCGAGAAAGAAAGGCTCCGCGTTCTCCAAGTGGTTGATCTTAGCGTGCTAGCCGCTGCTTCATTTCGTATAGCGATAACGCTTTCTCTTTCTTAGCGCGGAGCCCCGCGGAGAACTCTGGTTGCGCTTTGGTTGGCTTTCTCTTATAGGTCTATTTTATCTGACTTGACTCAGCTTGACCTACTTGACTCAGCGGTTAGAGTATCGCTTTCATACGGCGAGAGTCATTGGTTCAAATCCAATAGTAGGTAAAGTCAAACCGGCCCCCCGCTTTTGCCAGCATGACAGCAAGCACGGACTGGCAGCAAGGAGTCAACTGAATGACCAAAGCATCGGTTGCTTCCACTTGTGGCCTTCATCGACCGCCTTGACACCTTAATATCAAGGAACCCCCCCCTCATCTTTAGATTCTGAACAAGATTTTTCTGCACTTCAAAGCCCAATCGTCTAAGGCGCGCTAGCCAACCTAGCCGTCAAGTAATAGAGGCGCTAGCGCCAGCAAAGTACTCCGCAAAGGCAGCAAGTGAAAAGCCCCGCCCTGTGACGTAAGAAGGCGCCGCAACGCGGCAGGTTGCGGGCGGGCCGAAGCTGCAAACGGAGCAAAAGGATTTCAAGTCATCTCCGAAAAGAGAAGTGCGCTCTAGCGCACCACCGCGGCTTAATTGCATATCTACGGCTTTCAATTGCTGGCTGGAAACCTACGTGCGCTAGAAGGCATGAAATTTCATAATAGTGCGCTAGCTACTAGAGGCTTTTCTTCGCAGCGTAGGCCCCCCTTTTTGGGGGGGCCTACGCTTGCTGCTCCTGCGCGATACGGCAACACTTGACTCGGCCCAAGCTCTTGCTGGCTAGCGCGCAACGGCTTTGAAGCCGTTGCTTGCTGCTTGCTGCTCCAACGCGCCAGCCCTATTCTATTACGTAAGGGCTTTGAAGCCGTTGCTTGCTGCTCGCTCGCTGTCTACTAAACGAGCCTTCACTGCCCGCCCGGCCCGTATCTGAAATCTTAAGTAAAGTGAAGTCAAATCAATGAAGTGAACAGCCCAACCTCTTTGTTTGAAGCTTTGCCAGGAAGCTTCTACTTGCTTGTTGAAGCTTTGCTTCCCCTAATTCCGAAACACAACTACTTGCAACTATCGGAAAAAGCTGCTCTTTGATAGCGGTCATAGGGGGGGTTCAGAAAGGATCTGATCGTAGATAGAGACTGAAACCTGTGCGGGGGTAGGGGCGAATGTAGCCAAGTGGATCAAGGCAGTGGATTGTGAGTCCACCACGCGCGGGTTCAATCCCCGTCGTTCGCCCATCCATAAATGGACCATTTGTTACGGAGACACAAGACAAACAAACGAAAGCATTTTTTCTGCACTGCAAGAGTCAATTCATCTCGAGGCTTTCAAACGCATCCAAGCAATTGGTATCCGATTGAAACATAGAAACCATAGATTCGCGTCGCCTACTTGCTGAAAGCACAAATTACATGGCTGATCCTTCATTGTATGAAGTTTTTAAGACCTCACTAATCCTTTTTGAGTTCATAATGAAATGAACCCCCGGATGAAGAGAAAATCTCCCAAGCAGTGGGAGCCCCGAGACCTGGTCGTGACGATACCTTTCTTAGTGGAAGATCGGATAAGACTGACTTCTCTTCATCACGAGACTGATCGGATCTGCCGTAGACACCCGAGAGACCTCCACAAGCAGGCAAAAAGAGTCAGAGGACAACAAGCAAAGAGTTATTTGACTTTTTTGGAAAGAAAGTTCCGGGGGGCACGCAGGCAAAACTTCTAAGTGAAAGGAGTTCCTTACTTATCTTTCATAGTAGTCTTAATGACTAGTAGTTTGATAACTTCAGAAATCGGTCTTTTTTTTTTCAAGGTCCTTGAAATTATGCATTCTGATGTTCGGGGGCCTGCACCCGTTGCTTCACTCTCTGGCTATCGTTACTACGTGTAATTCATAGATGATTTCAGTCGGTATACATGGTTTCTTTCCTCAAACACAAGAGTGAAGTGCTAAGTGATTTTCGCCTCTTTCGGACAAAGGTGGAGAAGATGTTTGATCGATCCATCAAAACTCTCAGAAGTGATGGAGGAGGGGAATATACCTCCAAGGAGTTCTCTGACTACTTGCAGCAAGCCGGGATTTCTCATAAGCTTTCCTGCCCTAAAGAATGACGCAAGGTTTGACGGGCTGAAAGGAAAGATAGACACATTACCGAGACTGCTCTATCCTTGATGTTTGCAAGTCAAGTAAGGTATCTCAATTTCTCTGGGCTGAAGCGTTTAATACAGCTGTCTTTATAAAGATTATTAATCGTCTTCAGCCATCACTGAAGATATTTCTCCCTTTCAGAGATTGTTTCAGAAGATACCAGAAGACTCTATTTTTAATAGGGGTGTGCCTGTTTTCCTCATATTGATGCTTCACAGCGGAATAAGTTCTCTCCCAAATTTTGAGTGTATATTTTTGGGATATAGTGAGGATCACAATTGATCCAAAAACCAGGAAAGTCTATATTGATTTCCCGCCATCTGACTTTTGACGAGACGGGTCCAAAGCACCTTATTCCCTGCATTCTGTTCTTACCTCAACGGACTGATTTGAATAAGCTTCAGGTGGAGAAGCTCAGCAGCAGCAGCGTCTTGAACCTCATCCCAATCAGTCCACGTTACAGCCCATATCTTCGCTGCCGACGACTCAGTTACGCGTGCAGACCACGTGACAGCCTGTCTGTCAGACCACGCCACAGATGCTGCCCATGCAGCCTTCATCTCAGCCGACGTTTCAGTCCTCTCAGTCGTTGATTCAGCAGCATCCTATGCAGCCCCGCTTCCAGACCCTCTTTGCCCTATTTTAGGTGTTGATAGGGTCCAGTAAAGGCGGTCTTAGCCAGGGAGGTCTCTTCCCTTTTTAACCAAGATAAGGACTCTCAAAAAGAAAATGGTTGGAGAATGAGTCTTAGGAACCCACTGAAGGAGATTTAGGTTAGGGGCGGTTCAATCTTTAGAAACGAAGTGGGAAAAGGGAGCCAATGTTTTGAAAGCGTGCTTTATTTTAGTTCAATCTCTTCGACAAAATTGAGAATTTCACTAAAGTCTGGAAAACGTGTTGTAAAGCAAAGCCACTAAGAAATTCAAGAGAGTTTCGTGGGTCCCGAAATTGGTTACAATGGGCCCTCAACCCTCCCTAATCTTTCCCTTCCCAGGAATTTCTTCTTCTGGAATTGACCTCCTTTGATTTTTGATTTCGCTCTACAAGCCTTCTTCCCGGGTGAAGCTTACTATGTAGGATATAAGGGAATTGATTCAGAAGGAGGGGGCCAAGATTCAAGAAATCTTCATTCCAGGCACTAACCTTGTGCATCGACCATTGTTCGGTGGTCCGATTTTCTGACTCTTGCTTAAACCCCTTTCTTTTCCACTTCTCCTTTTGTTCTCCCTTCCCCTTTCTTCTCCATGGAGTAGAAAGGGGACGTGGGAGGCCTTTCTAAGGTAAGGAGGCCAAATCAACCAGGAAAATCATTCAGGGGCAAATTTCTTGAAAAATTTCTCCAAGCTCTACAACTCTCGCTCATAAATGAAACAAGGACCTATTGTTCCTACTTGCTTTGATTAGCCCTCTCTCACGTTTTTCTCACTCTACTCGAGTAGGAAGGAGCGCGAGTGCGTGCGTGGCATGGAATGCATTCCATGCTTCTCCACTAAGGGGGTTTAGGCCATTTCTTCGGGACACCTAGGCTAAATGCACGGCAAACGTTTGTGTCTCCAACTCCAATGGCCCCGACTACGGAAGTGACCTCTCGAAGGATCGGTACGTGGGGTAGAAACGTTTTCCTAGAGACCCTCACTAATGCGGCAAAGCAAAGGCTAACCCCTAGTACTTCTGTGTTAGGACAATTCCGTGTGCGGTGAGCACAGTGAATGCAAGGTAAAAGCGGGAGAGCGGATGCAAAAGGTAAGTGAAAGTGCTACGTAGGCGCTCGTAGGCGCAAGCGAACCTAAGTCTCTTGCAAAAGGACTAGTCACTCCGAGTTTGAAGGCAACTTTGAGTAAGAGTACCATCTTAGGGGGGGGCTTTATAAAACTATAAAACCATCAAAACGGGAGGGCAAATTGGGGTTTGTACACCCCTCCTAGGCTTGGAACAAGCCTCCCAAGGCTTTTCCAAAGCGCAGGGGACAGAAGGACCAAGGGTTGGGGACCGAGACCCGAGGTTCCGTGGCCGAAATTTTGAGAAAACTCAAGCTCCCGTCGCTCCCGAGTGGATTAGGTTCTCCGCCTCAATGCAGCCAATCGAAGGAAAAACCTCGTGGTTCGGAACATGCAATCTCCACTGGTTGGGAAGCGTAAGTTGTTAATCCGTATATAGTATCTGCCTGGCATTCCCTGTGAAACGCACCCTGTGAAAAGCAACCATCATGGTTATGCCGGTTGTTCCCCCATGACCAGTGGATCGCTCCTATTGTTGTTATGATCTGTTCCCCTTATGATGAGCCACGCCCTTGAATAAAGCCACGCCCTTGAATTCGGCGTTGCTAAGCGTAATTGAATCCCTCGTATTTAAGCCGGAGCACACCCCCCTTTCTATTAGTAGGAGCACACACCCCTAGTATTAAGGCTTGGGTTATAGAGATGCCGATCTAAAGCAGCACCAATCATTTCTCCGCCTCTCCCATTGATGATGGATGTAAAGCGGTTCCCTCGATGCCGTTCCCTCGATAATAGACTGTAGAAGGGTAGCGACACCTGATGTTTTTCATGCACGCTAACGGCAATGCACGCTAACGGTAATGCACGCTAACCCCAATGCACGTTCATAAGGGGAATGCACGCTAACGTCAGGGTCAAATCCAAGTTTGACTTTTAAGAGAGCCATGCAAATTAGGAATTGGGTATCTCGATTAGTTAATGATTTGCCAAGAAAATCAGAAGAAAAAAAAGAACTAATAAGGTAAAACATACAAATGAAAAACAGAAAGGCATACTCCACAGACAGCGTAACTACTAGACCGTTATTGAATCACTTCTATCAAAAGATTGAACGAACAACACACCAAGATCCGCATCCTGGGTTAATCATTGCTACACATCACTTCTTTGAGCCTTACCCTCTTGTTAACGAGATTGACCTACTCTGTCTTGCAACCATGGATCTCTTAATCCAGTTTGCTTACCCATCCTTATCTGGTTACAGTAAGTTCACTATTTCCTTTACCGTGAAGCGATCTTACGGAGAGGAGATCACATTTACGCTTGGTCCGGCTATCCCCTTGACAGATCTTGATTGTAAGTTACTTCCAAAAAGTGAGGTTTATGCTCATATATATCAATCTATTATGAAATATTGTGAAATCTACGACGGAGATTATATTGTTCGACTCATGATCCGAGTATATTTGGACGGCAAAAAGATGGATAGGCCAGCCTTATCTGAAGAGGAAAGATATTACTCACTTTCTGAAATCATTCAAGCCAGATTGACTGAGATTGAGCCAATAACAGCAAGGGAGATCAGATATTCTAAGCGTAGCTATCCAACCCATATCACAGCACTCAAACCATGTTGCACTGAGCTGAAACCATTCATTGTAGCCGATACCGAGACTATACTGGTCGATGACGTTCATAAGCCTTATGCTGCTGGTCTCATGATGGTTTGTCCCGGTGAACAGATCAATGATATTATGATTGATACCTACTTCAGTGAAGACTACTCTATAATCTTGGATTCTTTTGAATCAAGGAGTACTAAGGTACTTTATGACTTGGTATTAAGGATATCAACGATTGTTAAACAAGAACAATCATGTTTAACAATATACTTCCACAACTTCTCTAGATTCGATGGAATTTTCTTGCTTAAGCACCTTGCATGTCATCACAAGAGCTACAAGCTAAAACCACTGCTGAGGAACAATAGGCTTTACGAGTTAGCTGTCTATTCTGGTAAGAAGATGTTATTCCGCTTCAGAGACTCATTGAATCCACTCCCTGGCAAACTTAGCACCCTAGCTAAGAATCTATGCCCGGGTCTAGGCCCAAAAGGCTCTATCCCACATGATAAGGTGACACAGTCAAATCTGGCTATTATGAAAAATAGCTTGTTAGACAATATTAAGCAGGACATCCGTCTCCTTGGGGGTGTAATGCAAAAAGCTCAAGAGATATATTGGAACCTGTACAAGGTGGACATAGAAAGCAAGATAACCCTTTCCTCACTGGCTCTAACCATCTTTCGTATGAAATACTACGATGCTTCTAATTGGCCAATCCACATCCCAAACAAGAATGAAGACAGCTTTATAAGGCTTGCTTACTACGGTGGTCATGCTGATACGTATAAGCCATATGGCGAGGACCTATACTACTACGATGTGAACTCTCTCTATCCCTTTGTAATGAAGGAATTTCCAATGCCTGGTGGTGTGCCTGTCTGGCATGGAAATCTGGATGGAATGGACTTAGATAGCATGTTTGGCTTTATTCAGGCATATGTGGTATGTCCGAAGACTATCAAGAGGCCCTTTCTACCCTATCGAGACAAGAATAACACACTCATCTTTCCAACCGGGGAATTTGTTGGAGTCTACTATAGCGAGGAGTTAAAGTATGCAAGAGACATAGGCTACACTGTGATCCCAATCTCTGGCTACCTCTTTGAGAGGAGGGAAAGCCCATTCAAGGACTTTGTTAGCACACTCTATGAGAGCAGGTTAGAGACAAGGAAAGAAGGTAATGAGGCCTTGGCCTATGTGTACAAGATCCTTATGAATTCGCTATACGGTAGATTTGGCATTAACCCTAAATGCACGATGACCGAGGTCATCGATGAAGATCGATACAAACATTTGCTCAGGTTTAGTGAGATTCTATTTTCAGATATGCTTAGCGAGAACAACTACATCGTTTCCTACCATAGCAATACCAAGAATGACTCAGATTATTGGAACCCACCGAAAAACTCAGCTGTCCAACTAGCAGCTGCGATCACTGCCTCTGCTAGGATCTATATGTACCCTTATATCTCAAGAGAGGACTGCTACTACACGGACACAGACTCAGTTGTGCTTAGTCAGCAACTACCTAAAGAATTGGTTTCTTCTTCTGTCTTAGGTATGTTTAAGCTAGAGGACAGAGTAATGAAAGGAGACTTTTTAGCACCGAAATCCTATTTCTACATCGCAAAAGATAGCACCAATGTTCTCAAGTACAAGGGACCAGCGAAAAACCAGGTCCAACCAGAATGGTTTAAGTCACAGTACGAGAACCCATCTCGTACAAAACCGGTACTGGTGGAAAGCGACTTCCGGATTGATTGGGACACTCTTAACATCATCAAGAAGGATACATTTGTCAAGCTTGGGATTAAGCTGGAAAACAAGAGGATACCAGTATATCACGGAGATCTCTGGGTGGATACTGATCCAATTGATATCAATTTTCTGGCCTAGATTACTGTGGAAAACTAATAAGAAAATCACTAAGGAATAATCTAATACAACTACAGAATGAAAATAACATTCTCAGTGAGAAATTCTCTCAGATGGAAAGAGAGATAGCCGAGAGATACAAAGAGATGAAATCACTGAAGAATAATACTGAGAAAAAGATGTACACTCAATCCACTACAGAGATAGAGACTAGTCTTACAGAAGACAGAACACTCTTAGATAAAGAAGAAGAAGAACCAACAGAGGAAACTAACCCTACATTAGACGAGAAAAACAAAGACAGAGGAGAAGATACCTAATACTGACGAGGAGAAAAAGGATGAAAAGTCGAAAGAGCCATGCCCGTTCTGCAAAAGGAAAGGACAGCTCATCAAAAATCACATGTCGAGATATATAGACCCGACCAGAAGATGGATCCAAACAGCGATAACCCTTATGAACTGAACTGTACCCAAGAAAAACACTAAGGAAAGCCATACTAAAAGCCAGCAGGCAAGTAAGCGAGAGCAGGTGTATTGGTTTTCGGTAGTAGGAGCAGGTAGTTAGAACTAACTGGAACAAGCTATTTCATAACCTATTTTTTCTCGGTCTACTGAAGTAGCCAGCGGCGGAAGGCTTGATCTAATCTGAATATTCAAGGAGCAGGAAGAAGTTTAGGAAGAAGACTAGGAATAGCAAGCAATCGAAAAGACAAGGCTCTGTAAGAGAAGAGCCAACTGGAGTACGCCAGGAAAGACGAGCGAGGAGTATGAGAAGAGAGTTAAGAGACGGAGGTGGTAAGGAAAGGAAAGGGACGGAGGTAGGGACAAGAGAGTTTCGAAGGGGCTGGCTGGTAAGGCTTGTGTTCCAGGTCAATAAAGACTACTTTCTAGTACTGCTAACAAGAAGCTAACAAAGCGAGGTTCTTCTGATAAGGAGAAAAGAGCTTGTTCCGGTTCCGAATACGAGAGGGAGAAGAACGGAAGTATCAGAGGAGAAGAGGCGAATACGAGAGGGCAGGCTTGCTTGGTAGCTGGCTTTCGAGCGAAGAGACCAGAAGAGATTAGTAACAAGAGAAGATTGGTAACCTCTTTCCTGTTGTACCGGTCTTAAAGTCCCTACTACTAGTGGAGCTAACCAGAGAGCCGGTTACTTGCTTGTGTGCCAGTTCATGTTCGTATAATGACAAAGCCAGGAAACAAGAGCTAACCGTTCAACTCCTACTCCTACTCCTAGTCTTCCCATTAAGAGTACGAGAGGTAAAAAGCATTCTTCACAAGCTCACCTCAGCTCCTACACCTGCTGCTATTCCTAACAAGAGACGAGTTTGCCTTTGCTTACTTTCTTTCCTGCTTTCTAGCTTGCTATTGCTATTACCAGTACCAGCTTGCTTTCCCGATGGAAAAAGTACATATTCTGATTTCGATTTGAATTCTTAGGATATAGACAAGTCCAGCTTGAGTACCGGGGCCGGAAGCGGGAGAAGGGCTAAGTGCAAGCTGTAAGTGAAGGAAGTAAGCTCGCAACTTGATTAGAGAAGGGCCGCTCGCACGTTAGAGTTAGAGGTTCGTAAGTGAAGTAAGTTCATAGGGCGGAGTGCTAGTTCTGTCTCTTGGGCTGATCAGAGAGTTCGTTCCTCTAAGCCCGGGTGCAGTGCAGGGTAGATCAACAAGCTTAATATCCTGGGTTTGTACTTGAACTTACCGAGTGGAGGGAGATGGCAAGTTGCGGTACTCGGTTAGTTGTTTCAGTTTCTCGGAGAACAGAATCCATCTCGAGTTTAGGGAAAGCGGTAGGCTTAGACAATCTATCTCAGTGCCGGGTGTAGAGCAAAGAGAATGTTTTTTTGTTCTAGTTACGGTAGTTCCGTCAAGCTCAGGTTGCGGTAGAAGCAGGATCGAAGAATCTCGCCTATGGTGGTTAATCGAATAATCTCCTCCCCTATGGTGGTTGCCGTGGATCGGACCCCCGCTCAATAATGCCGAGGGGAGAAGCAATGAATCCCTCGCCCCTATTCCTTGGTGAAGTAGCAAGCGCCTAATCCATGGAAGTTGAGCCGTCGTCCCCCTCTATTTGAATCGCGGCTCCCCGTAATCTGATGAAGGGGCTATCCCTAATCCAAAGAAGTTACATGGCCCAATCTAATGAAGTGGAAAGATTGAAGCGGCTATCCCCAATCTATTGAAGTAGCAAGCCTTAATGTATAGAGTGGAATGTCCAAAAGTGGTGAATACGTAATAGAAGAGCTCCTCATAGATCTAAATCTCGAACTATGGAAGCAAATAATCTGCGGGAGCAAATCCCTCCTCAACTATAGATATCTCGGGTGGAAGTAGGATAATCCCGTGTAAGTGGATGCCCTTCATTAATAAAAGGCCTCTATCCCCGGAGAAGTGGGCCTTATCTGGATGGAAAGCAGTGGATCCCCTTCAATCATAACTCGATGGAAAGGATCCGAAGTCACGCGCCTTATCTCGCTCGACCGGAAGTGCCGTGCATCATGCAAAGTTGTTGACACGTATATGGTGTATCGTTTCTCCCTCTCTTATGAAAAGGGCCTTTCCCCTCTATCCCCGGCCCCCTATTTCTTAGGTCTCGCCTCTCCTTTTCTCCGCCTCCTCTTTCATCTAGAAGTGCCGTCCATCTCTTCCGGTGTGGTGCCCCTACTATTAATTGAATCAGTGGTCCGTAATAAGCGGGTGATGGGAAGAATTCTCACCCGCCTATTGATGTAAATGGCACGCCCCCCTATTCCTAAAGTCGGAGTGATAGTGGACCCTCTCTTTAAAGCGCCTCTCTTCCCCGTCTCTCTCTTTCTCGCCGGTCTATGCCGGATCTGGTAGTGGTGCTGTAAAGGGGGAAGGGTTGAATCGAATGGCCCCTTGGTTATGGAAAAGTCCCCTATCTTCACAAGCTCACCTCCCCGTCTATCTCGGTTGGGATCTCGCCGCTCTATGCTGGTGCATGGCTCCGTGCTATATGTTTCATCGAATGTCCCCTATCAGAAGAGAAAGGGAGAAGGATGGAATGGAAACCCCTATCTATTGAATCTCAAAGCCATAATAAGTGGTAAGCGCGTCTCATCCTGCCGCAGCTGTATGTTGATGCCAATGAATGGAATAAAAGGCCCTCTCCCTTTGGTCGAGGTGTTCCCCTCTCCTTCTCGCCCCTTCCACTATGAATCTGGGGTTGATTCTGGATCGGGAACCCCTGCTCCCCTGGAATCGAGGTGAAAGGGGAAGCGGTGCATCTCTTCTTATTGTACGGATTTGCAACAAAGCATGTACAGATTTGCGACATACCGCACAGATTCGCGAATGTGTACATCATGAACCTATCTATAACCCATCTTGGATTTTGGCAACTTATCTTACCGAAAAACAACTTATCTCACCGTGGCTCTCTGCACCGAACCGCACTCCCTTCACTTCTCCCGGGGAGAAAAGGGGACAGTGGGAAAAGCCGTTCCCTCGTATTTCTATGGAAAGCGGTTGAAGACCTGCAAATTCTAAGGCATACTGCTTGGATTCAAGACCTGCTAATTCTAATGAGGGGGTTAAAGCGGTTCCCTCGATATCGATGCTTGAGGTGGTTACCGGATCGAAGTGGAAGAGCTTTTTATTGGTTTTGGCTGTTGCCCGTGTCGAGCGGTCCATCCCTTCTTTTGGGTTAAGTGCCATTGGCTGTTGCCGTGTCGAAGAGAAGAGATTGGTTACGGCTCGTCCCTAATCCATCGAGTGGTTTGGTTAAGCTGGTTAAAGCGGCCCTCTATGTGTTGAAGGTTGTTAATACGTTTCTAATGGAAGGCGGGTTATTAATGACTGGAGAAGGCAACTCCTCTCCTTGGTTTAAGCGGCTCGATGCGCTCTTCCATTTATTGGTGAATCCCTACTATCAACTGGAGAGAGAGAAGGAACTGTAGAAGGCCCTATCCTGACCAACCGTATCCCGGAGAGCTGGTTAAAGCCGCCCTCAATCCTGATCCGGAGCTAGTGGTGACTGGTTAAAGCGGCCCTCAATCTCAATGAAGTAGCTGCCTGGTCCGTCATCTATAAGTGGTTAGTTAGCGGTGGATCATCCATCTCTAGTGGTTATGGGATCATTCTAGACGAAACGCTTCCCAAAACGCTTCCCATCTTAGGTTCATTCTAAACCTCAAGCCTCAACCCTAGCTAAAGTGGCAGCAGCAACTATTAATGATGGGCCCTCAACCCTAGCTAACTATCTCAGCTGAATGCAACCTATCTCAACCCTATCTGGCATGATAACTCGTCTCGGATTGCAGCAACCTATCTCAAACCTATCTGGCATTTTGGTGAATGCCTCGGCGATGGAAAGCGATCTCTCGTTGTCCCTGGATATTGGTTTAAGCCTGGCCGATGCAAGTTGTTAATTGGTTTAAGCCCGGGTCAGCTTTCATGAATGATTCTCTCCGCCTACTATTATCTAATGAAGTGGAATGGGAAGCCCTAATCTAGACTGGATTCTACTCATATATTGCCCTAATCTAAAGCAGTCATATAAGTGGAGTGGAGCCGTCCTCCCTCTTCTATTTAATGGCTATATTATATAAGTATTCAAAACTGGCCGTTCTATCATCTCCCTGATAATCTGTTTCCCGGGCAAGGCCCTTCTATCATCTAAAGGAACCGGATCATCTCTTTCCCGCATCTAAAGCAACCGGATCATCTCCTTCCCGGGCAACTCGGCTCCTATCATCAATCGAAGTAGGGCAACAAAGCCCCGGGATCGTATGGAAGCAGCAACTTCTCCGTCATGAATTTCACTTATCTTACCAAACCCATCTGTCATTCGGGACAACCTATCTCGCATAATCGGAATCCACCCCTTGTCTCCCCGGATTGTCCCCCTCAATCTCAAGCCGCGGGATCGTAGCTGCTCCCTGGCTCTTCTATTTGCCGGTCACTATCTAATGGTAGCTGCTCCCTGGCTCTTCTATAGATTGGTGACTATCTAGCGGTCCATCTTCCGATCGTAGCTCGGTCCCTGCCTGTTCTCTTTACCGGAATGGAAAGCCGCCATCCATCTCTTGTGTGGGCAACACGAAGCAAGGGACAAAACCGAGCAAGAGATATGAGTGGTATCCGTCCTGCCTTTTCTATTGAGCGGAATTGTCGCATCCCTGCTCTTCTCCGATGAATGCTGGTTCTGGGCTCGTGCCTAATCCATTCAGTGGATGGAGCATCCGTCCTAAATCTCTTCTTGTTGCTCGCCTCATATCAGTGAATGATCTGGGCTCATAACCCATCTGTCATTCGGGACAACCTATCTTGTAACTTATGTGGCATGAATTGGCTCGGCATTCCCTCGTATCTCTGCTGGCGATTCCCTACTAAAGCTTTGATGCTGGCCAATCTTCCTCCCTCGTATGTAAGCTCGGCATTCTAATGAAATGGTGTGCTTTTAATGGCGGGTGTGAGCTTTATCGAATCGACCCCTTTATCTAGAAACCGGAGCACGAACCCCGTTACTAATGGGTTTGGGGCGTGGTGTAATGAATCCCTCGTATCTAAGCGCGCACACCACCGGGCTTAACTTAAAGTGGTGTGGCCCTAGTAGTCTCTCTCGCTAGCTGTAGAAAATCACCCTATTCTCAAGCTACTAGTCGCCCCCTGGGTCTGGGCTACTTCCAACAGGTCGCCCAGAGCCCTTTTCCAGAAAAAAAAAGCACCGCGGTGGGGCAGCAGCCAAAAGGGCTCCGAAACAGTCCGTTGCAAGAAAGAGGGATGTAACTTCCAAGAACTAAAGAATCAACACCGAGGAGTCGAATCTCCCCAGTGGAGTCGCCACCCTTTGATGAAAACCGGGAATGGATAAGGCACGTGGAAAAACAAAAGATCTAGAGGGACATGGAAAAAAAGAATACAAGACCTAACCGGAACCGCCCGATTCAGTGCAAATCCCTATATTTTCTCAGTTATCTTGTTTCATTTTGTATACATTTACTTATTCTTTTTCTTTTCTTTCTGGCTTGTTTGATTTTTTTTCTTTATAAGCTTAATAGCATGTTTTTAAGCCCAATAAGAAAGGGAAAGGCCATAGAATCGATTGTTATGCTCCTTGGACTGAGATCGACGTAATTTCTCCGACCTAAAAATTCATCAGAAATTAGGAACATTAAAACAAAAAAAACCGAATGAACGAAATAATGAGAAGAGAGAGGGGAAATGAGAGGAATAAGAAAGAAGGAAGAAGGCCATTGAATGAACGGCCATAAGAGGGGGTGCTCCTTGGGTCGTGGTTGCTCCATTCCCACCTTGGAAACCCTGCAAAACACAAAGAAAATAGGAGTGGAAAATCAATTACAGCAAAGAGGAGAAGTGTCCAAGCATAACTTTGACTTATAAGCATAAGCATGAAAGTGCAAAGAAAGTGAAATTCAAATGGGAGAGGGAGCACTTGGCTTTCAAGTACTTGTCGAGATAATGTTATGAGTGCAAAGGTGCGCTAGCGCGCACTGGACCTTTCTACGCTTGGACATGCATCTCCGAAAATCGATGCACACCCTGATTTGCCCATTTTTCTTTGTGACGGGTACGATGTTGGCAAGCCAGTCTGGATGCTGCTCCTCCCTGATGAAGCCGACATCCTTGAACTTCTGGACCTCTTTTTCGATTTGGTCGGGGTGGAATCTTCTTTGGGCTTGCTTCACGGGCTTTGCACCTTCTTGGATGTTTAGCCGATGCATGGCTATCTTTGGGTCTAGTCCAGGCATTTCGGCGTAGCTCCAAGCGAAAACATCAGAGAATTCTCTGAGTAGATCCATGTACTGTAAAATATCTGCATTTGATAAGCTTGCACTTAGGAATACAGGGCGAGGATTGTCAATACGAGGTCCATTTACTTGACCTCGTCCTCTGTAGGGGGCACAGGCTCTACATCCTCTTCTTGAACTGACTGGTCTTCGTCTGTTTGCTCTTTGACGGAGACACAGTTTACAGATAATTTGAAGAGATCTGAAACAGAGATCTCAGAGTCGCAGCTCTCAGTGTCAGAACTTTCGGCGTCAGACAAAGTTTTCGGCGCAGGGAGCGGAGTTGGCTGGTAGCCCAAGCCGTATGTTGTGAGATCGACGTACTGGCCGGCTAGCCAAGCTTCCCTTTGTTCTTCACTTAGATGCGGCTCGAGGGGTACTTTGACGCCTCGACCGTTCTTCAGCCCGACAGGCTCCTCAAGGTCATAGCCCATGTCCCTCATCAGCTTCTTTTTCCACTTTTGTGCACTCGCCATCGGTGACGATTGTTTCCAGCAGAATACAAGACTTCCGGGCTACCCTGTGAAAGATGAGGGGCTCTTTCCCCCCGGACGACGAATGTCGCTCCATTAGGGTCCTCTACCTGAGAAGGTTGCTGTAATGCAGGAAGTGGCATCTTTACCGAGAGTTGAAGTACGTCCCCCAGTTTACAGATTTCGTCAACGGGGTCATGCTCTTTTGAGATAGCGTTGACCGTGAATCCCTTAGGTTTCGACTTTGGGATTCGGAGAGGTTGATCATTCACCCTGTGCTTCGGCTTTCTTCGTACTTTGATTGGGCTTTGATCTTGCTTGTTTGCTCCTTGTCCCTCTTCGGCTTTCGCTGGCGGGCTTTCGTCATCCATCACTGTCTGGGCTGGGCCGTCGTTGTAAAGACGCGCATCCGGTAAGTATGCCTCGACTCCTTTAAATAAAGGGCTTCTTGTCGGCAAAGACCCTGTGAACTTGTCCCTTCTCATCAACTTGAAGCATTGATGAAGGGTGGAAGGTACCACGTTGTTGCTGTGGATCCAAGGCCTGTAAAGCAGCAAATTTACGGAGGTGTCACCGTCAATCACGTAACAAGTGACCTCAGTCTTCAGATCCCCTGTTTGGCACTTGAGACGAATCTTGCCGATGGCTCTTTGCGAGTCGGCTTTGTACCCACCTTGGTGTGACTTAGCCGGCTCGTAGGAATTCCAAGATAGGCTAGGGCCCGCAGTGGCATCACGTTGATGGCGGACCCAGGGTCGATCTGTACCCGTGGTAGCCTTGTTTCGCCGATGTAACCGGTGAGATAAAGAGGCCGGTTATGCTTCTTCCTGTCCAGCAACATGTCTTCTGTCGAGAAGGTTATATCTGCACTCTGGACTTTCTTCATTGGTGCTTCCATGTACTCATCTGATTTGGTTTTCACTTCTACCCTGTTGACATGTGGGGCATACTTTTCTGCCTCAGCCAGGGCTTTGCTTCCTTCCTTTGTTACTACTAAGGTTTATAGGCGAAAGCCTCCTACCTACGGTAGCTGACGCAGCAAGACCAGAGGAATCGGATACGGATCCTTTTCAGTCTCTTTCGCTTGGGCGGGGCAGGACTTTCGGAAGAAGGACCAGGAGTTGGACCGCTGAAGCTTCGGGAGAAGGGGAAGGGACCCGGGAGGGCGAACGTCGACGACCAGGACAATTGATCAGATCTGACCATGGCCGGGAAGAATTCAGAACAGCCGGGCACGAACAGGGCATAGGATGAAACCCTTTCCTTCCTTTCTTCGATAGGGAACCGATGGCGGCCGGTGACATGACAGGTCTATTTCGTTCATCGGGGGGCGGATCGAATGTGGGGTTCATCGTAGGAATCTTTCTGGTTCCCGCTCCCTCCTTCCTGGCCCTCTTGCTTACTATGAGTTCGCTTCCCCAATTAGAGATAAGCTGCCCATGCGCGATCGTGCAAATATGGAGGGTTCGGTATTACGAATCCAGATACTATGGGATTGGACATCTGGCGATACACAACCTCCCCCCCGGTGGGACAACCGGTAGTACGATTCGAGGGAATTGGACACTCCCGGAACGCATATACCAAAAACTAGAGTCGCGAGGGAACCTAACCGCGGTAGGGGCTCCCCTCTCCCTTCTTTAGTAGCAATGTTCACTACTGCCGCTGTTGCGGAGCACCCGCCCGTAGGTGTTTAGTAGACATCGGTACGATTTACGGATGTTAGAACTCATAAGGCAATGATAGTACGTCTAGTACTATTAACAACCATCTCGCTCGCAGGTCTTTTCGACCGTATCATCGACCACGATCTAATCCCGCCCGCATTCGGGGTCGGGCGGAGGTCGGCATAGCTATTATTGACCCGACCGCCGACGGGCCTACGGCACTTCAAGATACGAAACGAGCAGCCGGAAACGGCTGTCCCTATTGTATTTTAGATGGAGTCATCAACAGGACTAAGAATCTTACCACAGTCAGTGGTACCCACGTTCTTCCGTGCTCGTAGGTTGACTCCCCTATGCATCCCGACTAAGGTCTCACAAGCGTGCATTTCCCTTATGCATCCAGCCGCTTCACTAATGTGAATAGGTTATACAGAAGGGTGGGTTGGTTATATACTCTTATGCGCGTTCCTTCTTCGAACCTTTTGGTATGTAAGGTACCCTAACTATAGATCAGATCCACCGGACGAGAAACTCAATTCCGCACTGCTGCTGAGTCGTCGGACTTATCCACCAAGGGATTCGTGGAATTTCAGTTTGTGGATTGCGTTGGGGGAAATCTACCAAAGCTAGGCAGATAGATAGACTCCTTTCCCGCTGCTAAGGGAGAGCAAGAAAAAAAAGGAAATTCTTTCATGTTTTTTACTTTTGGGTATGCGGGTACTAAGAGTCCTCTCACTACCAACCAGCAGACATCATCTGGCTGGGTCTTGCCGGTATCAACAACGAGAAAAAACCAAAAAATGGAAACAGCAACTAACTATGGCTCTTGGCCCAGACAACGTCCTAGGCGTAGGGGAGATCGGAGCAACAGGGAACGCCTAGACGACGACGCCCGTCCTGGGCTGCAGTAAGTAGATCGAGAGGTCGTTCCGCCCCTTGTCCCCGAAGATGGGTAATATGTTCTCATACAATGTTGCGTAAATCTGACCTAGCTGGCGAGCGATCCCAGTCCGCGGCAGAGAACAAGACAGCAAGCGAGCGTACCCTTGTTCGCTTCTTCTCCACCAAGCACGGAAGTTTAAGGATAACTGTAGGTCGGTGGCTACCTAAGGAAACTCCGATTCGATCCGCCCCCCGGCTGGGAGGCATCTACCTCATCCCGATCACAAGGAGAGGTTCACCATGATGGGGGGTAAGGTACTTATTTTGTTTTTTTCCGTTCCGGAAAGAATGAAATGCATAGGGGACCATCCTTTTTTTTGCGGCATGCTCCTCAGATTTACGGATTCGCAGGGGGCTGTTCGCCCTACTTAGTTGACTGACAATGACAAAGGCTTGCGAAACTAAGTAGCGCCTTTTGAATGGAATCTTAAGAAGTAGTCTATCAGTGGTGCGAAGCGGCTTTGCCCCTTTTCAGTAGGGGAGCGAAAGGTTATACCTTAGAAAGTCAGCGAACAGCTGTTCTTCTATGTAGGGTGTTCCCCCTTGACTCTCCTAACGTGGAGCTGACGTGACTTCGTAACCTTTGCATAGCGTAGTAGAATGAAGGCTACGCACCGACGCTCTCTTATCTATTAGCCTAAGCGTCTTCGCTAACTCGCTCGCCTACTATACTAGGGTAGGCGTTTGCTAACTCAGCCGCTTACTTCTACTAATGTAGGGGGCTTTCGTCGCCTTTTCCTTTTTGAATAACCCATTCTCATTATCTTTCATAAGTAAAGTAGGCGAACCAGCAAGCAGCTTCAAAAGAAGGCGCTAGCGCCAGCAAACGAAGGAGCAAGTTACGGCGACCCTTATTGGGAAGGGGGGGAGCAAATTGAAAGCCAGCAAACGTTGGCGCACCACACGCTGACGACAAGTTCTTTCCAGCCAGCAATTTCAAGCCGTAGATATGCGCGGTGGTGCGCTAGAGCGCACTTCTCTTTTCGGAGATGGCTCTCAATCCAGCAAACTAAAAAATGAAATGTCGAGATAATGTTATGAGTGCAAAGGTGCGCGTTAGCGCCTTTGTATAGATAGCCGTTTTCTTCTCAGCTAGCGCGCCTTACTAGATAGCCCTTTTCTACGCTGCTTGCTTTCTTTGTTTGAGGAGTGAAAAGCCCCTATATATACAGGCACCTTACTAATAGGGCGCTTGCGCTGTAGTTTTTCAGTGTCAGTAGCGTTGATAAAGAAGAACAGCCGGTTAAAAGACAGCTATATATCTATATAGGCCAGCTTGACAAGCTACCTTTCCTCTTGATCTGAGGTGCGAAGAGAAACATCTCTTTTTTATGACTTCCACTTCTCGATCCCGGCCCGGAAAAGTGACCGACCAGGGCCCTATTGATGAATGAAAGAAAGGGTTTATGAGCCCTAGCCCTGTAAGCCCACACCTGTGTAGAGTAGATCGTTCAACACCTGCGGCACAAACCCATTTTTGACCCATTGGTCCGTTTATCATAGGCGACCGAACGGCCGCCCCCCTAATTACTAGACCGACCAGCTGTAATAATTCCATAAACACCTAGCGAAGATATGGCAAACAAATAAAGTAGCCCTATGTTCGGATCTGACAATACCATACCATAATCAAAAGGTACAACGGCCCGAGCGACCAGACTTAACATAAATGTAGCCACTGGAGCCATTCTAAAAAGGGAGAAAGACGCACTACTTGGTGAAATAGGTTCTTTTAGAATCAATTTCGAACCATCTGCTAGAGGTTGTAACAATCCGAACGATCCCACTACATCAGGACCCTTTCGACGTTGCACAAAAGCCATTACTTTACGTTCAGCTAGCACTAAAAAGGCTACTCCTAGTAGAAGTGGTAGAATTATTCCAAGTATTTCCGCTGGAACAGCAATGTACGTTTTCGATTTTCTATTCACTCTAGATCTGGCCTGACCTGGTCGACCCGATCATGATATTTCACTCATGATCTGGCCTGACCTGGTCGACCCAATCATGATATTGAAGGATGGGACCTTTTCTCGAAAAACTCCGGATCCGTTTTGAAGATGGTGCATAATCGAATCCTGTTACGTTACTTCGAATGGAATCTTAGCCCGCCTCCCTTGACTTCGCTTATGCTCAGTCCTTAGATTTCCTTCTAACTAGTGGCTGAGAGTAAGCAAGCTACCTTCATTCAACAGATTTGTGGTTGAGTCAATAACATGCTCCGGGTCGGGAATCTCTTCTCTTTTGCTCCCTATTCCTCCTTTGTGATCCCTTTGATGAAGGTGGTATACGCTTTGGAATTTCTTCCGCGATCGTTCATATCTCGCAGAATATCTTCGATGCGTCTCAACCGCTCATCATCATCAAAGATCAGATGTTCGGCATAGGAGAGACCATTGTTCCGTAAATAGGAAAAAGAATGGTATTGCTCCGTCTGCTCCATTAAGAAATCATTCACGTTTTCTTCCATTTTCTTATTGCGAGCTGTAAACTCTTTCTTGAGCTACAGGATCATCCGCTCGAAAGAGATCAAGAAGTAGCTGCCGGGCCAAGCCCTTCATTAATACGATCCAGCTGCTGCTCCTGCTCCTGATCGGGAAGCTCTGGATCGTGTGGAGCAGCCTCGGCAGGAAGGGGTTCCTGATCGGGAACCGGCTCCTCTAGGGATTCCGGTAGGCCCAGCCCAGGCTTGTGCGGTTAAGGTTGTTGTACTCAAGAGAGTATTCTCGTTTTTCATCGGTGGAGGAAATTTTGGGCCGAAAGGATAGTCCGATTATCCTCGGATAAAGCGGCTAAAAGTTCCGCCCCCTTTTCCCGGATTCTGGCAATTCTATTTTGCCGACGGATTCTTTCTTCTGGAGCCGGGTCCGGTACTTGTGCCGGGGCGGGTTCCGGCTCCGGTTCTCGCTCAGGCACCGGAGGTCGGTTGAGATCCAGAAGCGGGCGGTTCGAAGGACCGACCTCGCCTTTCAAACCTCCAACGGAAACAGGCAATCCCTCCATAAAAGAGAGAAGCCACTCCAGAACCTCGTCAATTAAAAAGACAAGGTTCCACGCCCAGTCAAATAGAGAGTAAGTAAGAAGATGGATCAAAAAAGTGATTATCCATCTTATAATAACTAATTTGAGAAAATCACAAAGAATCAACAAAACTGCCCTGTAATATAGATCGTCGTCGCATGAAACTCATATATCTTTCCTTTCAAAAAGTCAGTCCGAATTAGCTCCTCCTCCGATGATCGTCGTTGGTCCTTCGTTCGTAGTGGTAAATGTATAGTGGCTCACCCCTGCCTGCGAGACGGGAAACGGGCCCCCTCTTTTACATCACATGAATCATCCTATGTTGTCATCCGGGCGGGCCGCCTCCGGTCCGGTAGGGCGGTCGCCTTGACTTTAGAAGTCGCGCCTTTTCAAAAACTCTCTTCTCTGTCTACGCTCGTTCCTGCCCAGAAAGAAGGATGGCTTCGAGTAGTGCTGTGATCTGAAGTCGGCGCATTGACAGTGTTCCTTCACCAGATGATGTACCCGATTTACGGCACCCGGTTCCTCAGTGTTTTCACCCTCTTCCGACTGAAAATCACATCTACTAGGAGATATAGAAAATCATATATAAGAGAAGAAAGTATATATATTCATTTCTACATCTCTATTATAGATACGCAATTACTTGGCAATGTCGAGAATCTTTGTTATGACTAGCGGGCTATTGATCTACAGGACAGGAAGTGGGCTATATAATAAACCTCACTGCACTGCACACTTTCTATATCTCTGTCTCGTAGGCCTGCGAAAGATCTCAACGATAGAAAGTTGGCGAATACAATTACAGCAGTGAAAGCCGATAGTCAGGGAATGGGCTAGTGAGAGATATTTAATCCTATTCAATCCGGCTAGTGAGATCACCTATTTAGTCAGGTAGGGAAATTCTTTGTGAAATTAAGGAGATTCTTATTATAAGATATGATTATATAAGATATTATTATATAAGATATTATTATATATTAATTATTAGCGGGTAGGTGAAACTTTTTCCTGAAGCATAGATGAGATTAGAGATGAAAAAGACGCTAGCATTAGCAGAAGATCATTGATCATACTTTCTTGCCTTAGCCACTATTGAGTAAGAGGGATTTCTACTTGCCACTATCGAGGAAGAGAAAAAAATAGCACAGACGATCCTTACCCGTGAAGGTAGTTTACTTGCTTACTTGTTAAAGTAAGGAAGAAACACTGTTGTTAACAAAACTACGTCTCAAACATTTATCGCACTGGTCTCAAAAACCAAAGATAGTATTTTCAGGCGGAGCACCAGTAAAAGACCACCGTCAGGCCTATGAAAGTCACGTTTTTTCGCCTCTAAACTACTCAATTTAATCAGCAGCCAAGGCGAAGAGAGAGTCCTACCGGAAAAGAGATATAAAGAGATAGCAAGCCGGAAGGACGACGGGAGATGATCGTTCGGACAGGAGATGTGGACGAGTTTTAGCCTAGCTCCAAGAAGAAGGTACCGGGACCTCATTGAGCACAAGATTTGAGCGGTTAATGGAGAGCACCAAACTCATGCGTTGGCTTTGGGGCGAGGATCAAGGAGGCCGGATTTACCTTTATGAACCTCAGCGTGAAGTGGTCGGGTTCACTCCTCCTATTGCCTGCCTTTACCCAGCGGCAAGACGCTTAGTTTTGTCGGAAAGGGAATGCTTCTTCCCCTCTACTGTGCGGGTGCTAAGACTAGGCGAAGAATTAAATGAATCAGTTCGCTTGACCAACCCGAGCCGGCTAGTCTTAAGTGGCCTCTAGTTCTTCTGATTTTGCTAACATCCTTCGATGACAGGCCGACCGAAGGAAGACGCACCGGGATCCTACTTCTATCTCATCAGAAGCAGGCGCATAGGCTATAGAATATATAATCAAACCTTCTACTCTATCAGCTACTGTGCCTAATTTCCAGTTGGTCATAGGAGTTTTCGGAGCTCACTTTGCAGGTCAGAACTATCTACAGACGAAAGAGAACTTATTTAGACGAGAAGTGTGCCGGTGCCATTACCCCCAAAAACCCGTAATTAGCAGTTCGGGTTCCATCAGACATAAACCAAGTCCAAGAAGACCGAGGAGGCCTTGGGGAGAAGGTAGCGCACTAATTCTATCCTCCTTTCCTGCTACTAGGGAAGCGCGTGCTACTGCTACTACTTTTGCACCTGCTTCTCCTGAATGAACTCCTACGCTTGGAACTCTTCTTTATTTACCGCATTTCTTCCTTCTGCAAGAGTCATGTTCACTGCTCCTGCACCTCCAACGGAAACAGGAACTTCCGCATCTCTATTCGCATCTTCGAGTATCCACGCTTGAAAACATTTTTGATCGCACGACAACAAGTGCGTGCATTTCCCTATCAAAGCCCTTGAACTAACCGCACGAAGGGCATTCTTTTGATGTATTTCATCAGCCAGGCACCCACCATAATATTGATTTGTTGAAAACAGCTCCTTCGTCTACCGCGCCTATTTGTATTGCTAAAATCATGCTTACCGATATGCAATAAACAGGACATTTGGCCGGGCAGGACGGCTTTGCTTAAGACCTACATGCTACCCCCGCTCGAACTCCAGAACTAAACTCAAGTCATTGCTCATTCCCGCTCATCTTTGCTAGCCCATGCTTGCTATAACCAATTCCTTTGCCTACTAGACTTCTTTGTCTAAAAGAAGAAATTCAGCACGAGCCACTCTTTCTCTTATATACGCTATTTGAAGATAGTGATTTGAATGCCTATCCCCTGCCTATGCGCTTGCCTTTACTACCTGCCCTTACCTGCCTGCCTTGAACTACTGCACTTGCGCATTGCTCTATCGCTTGAACTGGCATTGTGACTACAAAAGCCAATAGAAAGCAGGTGGGAGAGGAGAGAAATTCCATTTACAGGCTTTCTACCAGACCAGAAAGGGGAATAGAGAGATAAGCCTTGAGCGGTCAGACCAATTACGATCGATTCGCTAAAGATTCAAGATTCGAGATGAGCTGCTAAAAGAAGGAAGGGCGATAGAGAGAGGTGGAAGGAAGACAGCCTATAATGCATTACCAGAAGGAGACAGCACTAATAGCTAGAGGACCTAGAACTCCAGAACTAGAGTCAGTGATTGCGCCATAACAGAGTGCTAGAGGGCCGGAGAGATATTGATTAATGATATTCATAGGGATTGCGATTGCACGCTTGCTGCCAGCCTTGAACTTGAAGTGGATCTCCTATCTATATTCGACAGCTTGAAGAGGGCTGATGGCTGATTGCTAAAGAGAAATTGTCATTGAAAGCGATTCCTTCGCTCAAGAACTAGACTCAAGCGATTGTGCCTACCAGTCAAGACAGGAAGGTGGGACGCTAGCTAGCCTCTTGACCGAAGCGCCAACCCCCCTTCTCTAATGCGCATATTGAGACTGAGCTTGCTTGCATCTGATCTAAGCCTATCGCCTGCCGTAAACTGCCTTTCTATTGCGCCTGCCTTTTTCATTTAAAGTTGACCTTCCTTTCGGAGACTGACTCATAAGTAATATACTGATTAGATGAAAGGGAGGAGATATCTTTCATAAAAGTCAATCGCAATTCTTTATTGAATTCAAAGAAGATTGCGCCAATGAAAGAGATAGAAGAGCGGTATGACAGAGCTCAACAAAGGAAGGAGCTTGCAAAACTAAGCAAGGGATGCCATTAAGCAAGGAAGAAAAGGGCAGGGCCAGCAAGTAAGAATCCTACCAAGACCTTCGAGATTAAGAGCGCCAGAGCTAGAAGCGGCAGCCATTAAGTGGAGAATTTCCATCCATTTGCTGTCTCGTTCGCTACCTCAGGTCATAATTACGCAATTGGCTCAGTTTGAGTTCTGACTATAGCTGCAACCTATCTCATATTGGGGAGAAGTGTACCGCCCTCGATCAAACTAGAAATTTCATAAGCGTAGCGGAAAGGAGAAATCTGATTCGAGGCTCCTCCCTTACTTTAACAAGTAAGCAAGTAAACTACCTTTTTTGTTTGCCTTTACGAGTTGAGTAAACAAATAAAAAAGCTTTCTCGTTATTTTGGTTATAACACTAACATGACAAAGCGTCCGTTCACGTCAGGAATAGGGGTTTTTGATGTAGTTGCTTGTAGTTTTTTTTTTACCCCTCCATTCTTTAGCTTGCTTGTTGGTGCTCTCTACCTCTGTTTGAAAGAAATATGTTCTCTTTCCAAAGTGGTTTATTTCTGCTATGCGCCCCAAGCGTATCTGGCCCGTGCCC